AAATTGAAATGGGGCGTGGCCAAGTGGTAAGGCAACGGGTTTTGGTCCCGCTATTCGGAGGTTCGAATCCTTCCGTCCCAGCGCATATCCCCTTTTTATGCTCCATTATTCCCATAGAAAGAAGTAGGGGGAGTTAATCCGTATTAATTTGAATATCTGTGTCTGTTTGAATCTCATTAACAAATGATCAAGTTCCATAACATATAGAAATATGTTATGGAGCCAATCTATTTTCTTTGAATCTCATTTTATTTAGGTATTTCGTGTTTGGCTCTAATGAAAAATTGGAAATCTATGTACCGATTGAGGCAGGGGTGATTTATCCTATCCCTTTTATTCACTTTATGACAAGAGTCGATTATTGAAATATTACTCAATCCCATGTTAAAAAAAGTTTATCATATAAACTAAGGAAAAGTATCGCTTATATGATATATGATATGTATCGTTCTATAAAATTTTTTGGGTTTTTGTGAAAACGATTTGTGATCCCTTAAACTATTTAAACTGAAATTATTTAAATTCTATATTATAGAATATCTATAATAGTGACAACTGTTCAGTCTATCTGATAGATACGAAACCCCCCCCCTATTTTTTTTAATTTTAATTTTCGTAATCAGATGAAAAGAATAAAGATTCAAATCTTAACTTACATCATTTTTTTATCCATCTCATGAAAAAATTGGATTTCTTTCTTCTTTATCTTTGATCTTTTTATCTATTTTAAATTAAATCAGTGATGAGTCAATTAAAAAAGAAAAACGGATCTTCCTATGAAGATCAAACGTGATACTTATTGTTCAATTTTCTTCAAATTAAATAATTATGTCTAAATAGGAAACTTTTTCAATTTTAATTAGAACTCTTTTTACTAAATTTTTTTAATGATTCCTTGTAAGTGGAATCTTCGGTACTCAAAAAGTAGGAAATCGTTTACTCAATCCTATTGAGTCACTTGAAGATGCAGATTCATTATTCGTTTATATATTTCTATTTCTTTCTATTATCTATATATTATTTATGTATGTTAAAGATGCTTTCTTGCTAAGACTTTTTCAGAAAAATCGTTCCACATACACATATCATATATAGAAGAAAAAGTCTAGATTACGATGTCTATGTACAACCGAACCAATGACTATTCATGATTCCATGATTGAATCAATTCCATACCGGTTCCAAATTCGAGGAATGTTATGGTAAAACTTCGTTTGAAACGATGTGGTAGAAAGCAACGTGCGACTTGAAGGACACGATCCATTGTGGATTTTTACATCCACCATTTTCGATTTATCTAGGAATGAGGGTGCTCTTGGCTCGACATTGTTTGTTCTGTTACACTCGATTTTTTGTTGGGTTGTAAATAGTCCACGATGGAGCTCGAGTAGAAAGGATTAATTCATTTCTCGGGGGCAAGGATCTAGGGTTAATGCCAATCAATCGGAACAACTTCGTAAATGTATCTTCCATATAGAAATCGAAAGTATCCAATTCGAGCAAGTTTTCAATTCAAAAGTAAAACTTGTTGGAATTTATCCAACTTTTTCGATTCAAAGTGTATCACGCGTGAATCAACTGTCCATAGGATTCTTTGATAGAAAGAAATCAAAAAGGGTATGTTGCTGCCATTTTGAAAGGATTAAGAAGCACCGAAGTAATGTCTAAACCCAATGATTAAAAATAAGAATAAAGGATCTAAGAACAAGGAAACACCATTTTAATTGTCTCGATAGTCGCAATAACTGGATCAGACTAAAGACTCCAAATAGAATTTGAAACGAGAGAAACAAAAGGGGGTAAAGACCACTCAATAAATGAAATTTACTAAAGATTTTTCCTTTGAGCTAGTTGAGAGTTATCCAACTTGAGTTATGAGTACGAATGGTTTCTTTTTCATTTTTAGGAAGAAAAAAAAAGACTGAAATCATAGTCTAATTGATTTTATAGGCCCATTTGTCATTTTATTTATTAGAATTGCATACATAGACAAAACGTCAAATCAAATCATTTTTTCTCGAGCCGTACGAGGAGAAAACTTCCTATACGGTTCTAGGGGGGGGGTATTGTTCATCTACATCTATCCCAATGAGCCGTCTATCGAATCGTTGCAATTGATGTTCGATCCCGAAGAGAAGGAAAAGATCTTAGAAAGGTGGGATTTTATGATCCAATGAAGAATCAAACTTATTTAAATGTTCCTGTTATTCTAGATTTCCTTGAAAAGGGTGCTCAACCCACAGAAACTGTTCAGAATCTTTTAAAGAAAGCGGAAGTTTTTAAGGAACTTCCGTCTAATCAAACGAAATTCAATTAAAGAAATACCGAGGGGGGGTAGCGACTTGTATATAACTTTGTAAAATTGGTCTCTACTTGTTTTTTTGATTCCCCCCCCCCCTTTTTTTTCTGCTGTATTCGTATCTATTTATCATTGTTTCCGTTGAATCCGATGGGCTAGAACGATAAAACCTTAGTTTATTGATCTTAGAAATAAAAAATT